TAATTCTTCTGAATTTCGAATAGTACTCAAGATCCTCTGTTTTCGCTTATCTAATAAATCATTTAATGAAAGTAGATTATCTTTCCATTCATTTCACAACTAGAATATCTCTTCCCGAACCAAACATGAATCTTTCGATTCATTTGGCTCTCACGCTCAATTGTTTCTTTTATCTTTTCTTTGATTGATGGACATTCCCATATCTTTGAATGGAATGAGCCTATCCTCTCTTTTCTGTTCGTATTCAAAGCTATTGAAACTGATCTAACATCAGAATCTTAGGAGGACTCTTCAGACCAGACAAAAAATAAAAAATTGTCAGCAAAGTTGTTTCTTTATTTGTTCTTTATTTAGAACTTCTTTCTTTCAAAAAAAAAATATTTTAAAGAAAAAAGAATTCTATTATACTATTAGAATAGAAATAGAATTGAATATAATTCTGAACTTCATTACTTCATTCTCATTATTATTAGAATGAGATTTCAATTTTTTTCATCCAAAAAATTCTCTTTTTTATACAAATATTTTATATAAATACAATACATAGGTCGTCGATTCGGCAGTGGGGGGGGAAGATACCCCTTTTTCCAGTAAATGGTTCAAATAATTTTATCCATATGAGTGTTCTACATCGAATAAATTCCCAATTATTCCTTTTTTATTTTTCTCATTTTTCAACCTTTTTGGTACTAACCTAGCGGTAGAAAGAGTACCATGCTATGCTGTGCCTGGACTTCAAACAATTGATCTTTAACCATGTAAAAGACCTCAACATTATTGGTTGATAGAGAAGAGAATCAAAGTTCATTTACCAATTAGTCACGAAATGCTATGGTTCTTACATAGGATTTCTGAATGAAATCCAATTCAGAAGTAATTCGTCGAGATTGTGCACCCTTTGTTCCTAGTTCTGCTATAAAAAAGAATACATAAATAGAAAGAAAGTGCAGTCGGTGAAATCCAACCTATTCTTGAAATAAACAACTCGCACACACTCCCTTTCCAAAAAAAATCAATACACCCAGCACTACGCTTAGATTTATTGGATTTGTTGCTAAAATATCGGTATTAAACTCGAAACTCCCAGCGGATGACCAGTGCCCCACGGAAACAAAAGAATCAATTAGATTTTTCATATGCTCTCCCTTTATAGATAGGACTAACAAAGAACAGAGTTCTTTTTGTATCACTCCGCTTATTATTCTTAATGGAATTTGAGAATTCTCAAATTTCTTAGTTATGGTTATGTTTTTCTTCTAAGATGAAATGAAACATTAAACAAAAGGATTTGCAAATAAAAGAGCTAATGCCACGACCAGTCCATAAATTGTTAAAGCTTCCATAAAAGCCAGACTAAGCAATAAAGTACCTCGTATTTTACCCTCTGCTTCTGGTTGTCTCGCAATACCTTCTACGGCTTGGCCCGCAGCAGTACCTTGACCAACCCCAGGTCCGATAGAAGCAAGCCCTACAGCCAATCCAGCAGCAATAACGGAAGCAGCAGAAATAAGTGGATTCATGGTAAGCTCCTCGCACCAAAAAAAGAAATGGTTAATGATACAACCAACCAATGAATTAGTACTTAATCTACTTCTTTTTCTACTTTTACTATTTACTTTACTACACTTATTTTTTATTTTTTGATCTTAAATCTATCGGGTCGAAGTAGCTAAAAGCTCCAAATGGAATTCATAATATTACTGAATTGTCAGAACTACTTCGATATACCGTTTTTACTTTCTACCTTATGTAATAGATATGTATACGATTTTAGTCATTGCGTTTCCTTGTTTATAAAATATTCTATTCTTTCTCTTTCATTCAATTCACAATAACAGACAAAATAGAAAAAGGACTGATATGGGAATCCATCTAAATGCAGTGGGCTATAAAAAAAGAGATAGGGGTAATTGCTATTGAACTAGTAAATAACATATACTTTTCTTCTTCCATAACGTAAATCACCTGCACTTTTTCTTCTATTAAATAGTATTCTGGAACCATTCTTCGAAACATACACAAGGATTGATACTCATAGGCATTACATATACATATATGTAGTAATATATGTAGTAGGATCCCCAACCCTTCTTTCTATTCCAAATTCTGCAATATCATCTATCTTTCTTCATATATACATACATGTAGCTATTTGCATTTTCTTATCCAACCCAGTAGTGGATTATATTGAACCCCCGCATTGCTTGAATTGGGATAAGCTTCAAAAAAGACTATTTCGAAAGTTAGTCAATGATGACCCTCCATGGATTCACCTATATAAGCCGCAGCCAAAGTTGCAAAAATAAGAGCTTGAATACCACTTGTAAATAATCCAAGAAACATGACAGGTATAGGAACTACTGAAGGCACTAAAGAAACAAGAACAACAACCACTAATTCATCAGCCAATATATTCCCGAAAAGTCGAAAACTAAGAGATAAAGGTTTTGTGAAATCTTCTAGAATATTAATTGGTAAAAGTATTGGAGTTGGTTGAATGTATTTCCCGAAATATCCCAATCCTTTTTTGCTAAGACCCGCATAGAAATATGCCACTGACGTAGGTAAAGCTAAAGCAACAGTAGTATTTATATCATTCGTGGGCGCAGCTAACTCTCCATGAGGTAACTTTATGATTTTCCAAGGTAAAAGAGCACCTGACCAGTTAGAAACAAAAATAAATAGGAACATCGTTCCTATAAATGGAACCCAAGGACCATACCCCTCTCCAATCTGAGTTTTGCTCAAGTCTTGAATAAATTCAAGGACATATTCGAAGAAATTCTGACCGTCGGTCGGAATGGTTTGTGGATTCCGAACAGCTATGATGACTGAACCTAATAAGATAGCAATTACAACCCAAGAAGTGATAAGTACTTGGGCATGAATTTGTAAACCTCCTATTTGCCAATATAAATGTTGGCCTACTTCTACACCTGATATATCGTATAACCCTTTGAGTGTTTGAATGGAACATGGTATAACATTCATATTGTCCTCTAACAGATTCAAAAAAGTAATTATTTTGATTCAACCATCTCTTTCTCAATTCATCTAGGTTCATTCATGAATTTAAGTTATGAATCGTATATTTAGGAAATCACATAAAAAAAAATACCAATCATTTTATGTTTTCAATCTTAAATATTATTCAAGATTCAAAACATAGTTCAAACTCCAAAAGATGCAAACCAAAATAGTAACAATCAAAGAGAGTTCACCAAAAACAAACTAATATTCTTCTTTCTTCTTCTTAATGATAAGATTAATGATAAGATAATCAACCATTTTTTAGATAACTAGAACGGCCCTCACAAATTGCAGATACTAATTTTGTAAGAATCAATCGAATCGAAGCTATAGCATCATCGTTGGCCGGAATAGAAATATCTGCAAGATCTGGGTCACAATTTGTATCGATTAAACAAATCGTCGGAATACCCAAAATGATACATTCTCGAAGAACCGTATATTCTTCTTGCTGATCAACGATAATTACAATATCGGGCAATCCCGTCATATATTTGATCCCACCCAGATATGTTTGCAAGGTAGATAACTTTCTCTTCAACATTGCTGCATCTCCTTTGGGGAGACGATTGAGTTTCCCCATCTTTTGTTCTGCTCTTAAGTCCCTGAACTTCTGAAGTCTTGTTTCTGTAGTAGACCAATTCGTTAACATACCACCAAGCCATTTTTTATTAACATAATGACATCGAGCCCTTATTGCTGCTGATGCTACTAAATCCGCTGCTTTCTTTTTGGTGCCAACGATTAAGAATTTTTTTCCCCTACTTGCTGCATCAAAAACTAAATCGCAGGCTTCTGATAAAAAACGAGCAGTTATAGTAAGATTTGTAATATGAATACCTTTACGCTTTGCAGAGATGTAAGGAGCCATTCTAGGATTCCATTTATTAGTACCATGACCAAAATGAACTCCTGCTTCCATCATTTCTTCCAAATTGATGTTCCAATATCGTCTTCCCATTTTCCCACACTTTCTCTTTTTCTTTTTTTTTTTTCAAAGAGATTCAGTACCTTGTGAAATAAATAATTGTTCCGACGGAACCTTCTACCAGGATTGACCATTAATCTACGACCCAAACCATGAATTTCATTCTTTCTTTTTTCTTTCATTGATTGATTACGAAATCCATAATCGGACCAGAGAGTTAAAGTCAAAAGAATGAACCTCTTGTTAGGAATTAGTAAATTACATTACGTAAATGATTGGTCTGATGTCTCATGGAAAGTGTTTGGGGCACAAGAACAAAATAATTCTCTATGGTGTAACAAAATATCTCCCATTTCCAACTCGAATAGATTCTTCCTTTTGATTTTCAAATGAATGTTTTTGTCTTGCTTTGAACGATGTACTAATTTTTTGAATCCGGTACCAACCGGTATAATCCCCCCCAGAACAACGTTCTCTTTCAGGCCTTTCAACCAATCAATACGACCTCGTAGAGCAGCTTTTGCTAAAACTCGAGCAGTTTCTTGAAAACTCGCTTCGGATATGAAACTTTGAGTATTCAGAGATGACTTCGTTATTCCCAATAAGATTGCCCGATAACAGATCGCTTCGTCCAAAACACGCCCTGCTCGCTCTGCTCGCAACAATCCAATAAATTCCCCAGGTAAAAAAACATTAGACATTCCATCTTCTGAAACCAAAACTCTTGATGTTACTTGACGTACAATAATCTCTATATGTCTATTATGGATCTGTACCCCCTGGGATCGATAAACCTTTTGGATCTTATTAACCAAAGAGATACGACTTTGGGCTATGGTTAGTTCAGCTCCAATAAAGAATCCCCAGGGGATCCCAAGAATCCTTCGGATACGGTCGTCCCAACCTTCAACTCTTCTTTCGAGGTTCATCGATATTGAATCAATTGAACGAACTTCTAAGATTTGTTCCACTTTTGGAAGACCTTGCGTTATGTCACCAGATCTCGATTTTTCATATATAAATGTAATTAATGTATCTCCTTCATAAAAGGTTTCCCCATAATGGCCATGGACAGTTGCTCCTGGAGTGACCAAATAGGGCTTAGCTGATCTTATAACTAAAGAGTCAACATGAACAATGAAAATTTGACCAGATTTTTTTATGCGTGATCCGTATTTCAATAGACATACATTTTCGCAAAGGAATTGTCCAAGGCTAATTATTGTCCATGCCTCTTCACAAGAATCGTGATGGAGAAAACACCAATTCAAATGGAATGAATTCCAAATGATGTTACTGCATGGATCGGGATTATAAATACTACTATTTTCATCTAGGAAACAGTATTGAAATGGAAGTACTTGAAGCACTTGGAAAGTCTGTTTAAATCTTTCAAGTAAAAAATATTTCTTTAAAAAGACTTGATTATAAGTTCTTAAATAGTAAGATGAACAAAAATTTACTATTTTAGGCACAATAGTACCTAAAGTACCCAAAAAATCCCTAATTGAAGTCAGGGGATCCGATTCTTTTGTCGCATTATTATATCTCGAAGTATTGAAGGGGCCGATTCGAAAACAATTGGATGATGACAAAATTATGAAAGATTGGCATTCCTTATTTCGATTCAACAACGTACCAAGAGTTTCCTGATGTTGGGGAAATAATGGAATCTTCGCCTTGGAATCAAAAGGATTTCTATCGGCACGATCTAATTCATTATTGGAAATCAATCCTGAACCTGCCGTATCATACCTTTTTTCGGTATACGAAATAGTGGATTTTACTAACTCAATTCGGATGAAATCACGAAGCAGATCATTTGCCCTTATTTCAACAAAAGAAGCATGAACTTCTTCTTCTATAGAACTCTTTTTTTCTTGTTCTTGGTCCCAAGTCAATACTAAGCAAGCCCGAACTAATTGAATACTTGTGTGAGAAATTCCTCGAATTGACTTGCCATTTCCATAAAGTATATAATTGACAATTCGAAGTTGTACATTATCCTTTTCCTGCAAGAGATCCTGAGAGAAAAGTGTTGCTAAATTTATCCCATCAGCTATTTCATATGTGACTACGGGCCGAACCAAAACAAAATACTTTTTTTTGGTAGGTGTAATTCGTTGGACATAGATCCAATTTTTCAATTTTTTTGATCCTTTAGAATTCTTTTTTTCCATTCCTGGTGGTATCAAAACGCCACTGTGTCTAGATATTTTATCCACCTCTCCAGAAAAGTGAATATCTCCAGAAAAGATTTTCAGTTCCATACTTTTTTTTTTTCTCTCCACTCGGACTAATCCACCTACTCGACTTCTTGTATTCATATTTAAAGCAAGTCGTGTATCTACTCCAATGATACTATTGTTCCGGACCATTATGGGCGAAGATCCGGGTAAGATATGCACTTCCTCGGGAATGAAAAAAAAGCGATCTACTTTCATTTGCATTTGGTATTTCGGACTAAATTCTTTTGCTCCTCGATACTCAATAAAATCCTCTTTTTTTACAATTGAATCTACTTCGACAATCCCATATTTAGTAATTCCCGAGCTGCTTCTTCTGTATCGCGGATCATCAAAATAAGCAAGAATACTATTTCTACGTAAAATACCATTTATAGGTATTTTCATCGAAATACCAAAACAGGGTTTTAGTTTCTTTTCTTGTTCTTGATCATATTGTAAGGGAATCACGAATCTATTTCTTCGCTTTTTAGCCAAGGAATTCTCTTGACGAATAGAAGTCGAAGGCTCTATGAAATTCCAATGACCCTTGGATATGATTCGATAAGGTTTTGAATAGTCAAGAATTTCCCTATCTTTTTTACCAAAGGTATCCAACAATTTATGTCTTACTTGATCATTAGTCAGTGAGAGATCAAAGATATATCTTTCTTCGAGAGAAAAAGAATTAGCATTCATTTGATCTTGATCCTTGTGGAGTGAAAAAGACACTATATTGGATCTGCATAGACCTCCTGCTAATATCCATAAATGACTTGTTTTTGGTAATAGATGAACATTACTATATGGATATTCGGGCGCATGATAGCCATCAGTACTCCAGTGCATTTCTCCTTCTGACTCAGAATAAATATGTTTTTGAACCCTTTCTTTAAAATGAAAAGTGGACGTTCCGGCACGAATCTCGGCAATCACTTGTTCTGATTCTACATATTGATCATTTTGAACTAAAATCAAACTTTTTGTTGGAATATTCACATTATGTAGAATATCTCGACTCTCAATAGTTACATACAAGTCTATAAAACATAGAAAAGCAGGATGCCCATGACGGGTACGTGTGGGATGAACCAAATCCTCATCAAATTTGATTTTTCCATTAGAGGGAGCTCGTACATGTTCGGCAGTACCACCTGTGAATACTCCGCCGGTATGAAAAGTTCTTAATGTTAGTTGAGTCCCCGGTTCCCCAATTGATTGACCCGCAATAATGCCTACGGCTTCTCCCAACTCGACCAGGTCACCATGAGTAGGACTTCGGCCATAACATAATTGACAGATCCAAGATGTACTCCT